TCCTGAAATTAGGCAAATAAAACGGATTTTGTCTTACGTTTGTCTTACGTATATAATCAAATTTAAAGATAGAAAAGATAGATATCTGTCTTTTCTATCTTTCTCTATCTCCCGAAAATCCCATTTTCACTAAAAATCCCGGTTTTATCGCATTCTAACGAACCTTTCGATAATTTGTAAGAAACTCTTTCTTTATTAAATTAGAAGACAAGAACAAAACACAAAGAAATGAAGAAAAATAATAAAGTTGATTATCATACCTATCTTTTATGTAGATAGATTAATAAGTCTATTTATTTAGTTCTACATTCCTTGGACTTATTCTATATACTCACTTAGATATATAGATACTTATCTCTTTAATAAGAAAATAAGAATTTAAAAATTGAATTAATTAATAATAACTACGAATTCATAATAATATTAATTACAATTATTAATTATAATTAGTATAAATATCATATTTATACTAATTATAACAGGTACAAATAGTAAATCGAGGTACCCCATTTTATGACAACTTTCAATTTTCCCTCTATTTTTGTTCCTTTAGTAGGCCTAGTATTTCCGGCAATTGCAATGGCTTCTTTATTTCTTCATGTTCAAAAAAATAAAATTGTTTAGATCTGAGGGGACCCAACCAACCCCATCCATTTTTAAAAACTTAGACTTGTAGCATAACACAGATATTTAGTTCGGGAAATATGGTATAACATGTGATTTCCGCCGAACATAAAGGAAAAAGCTCTTATGCCTGCAGAAGCAGAAAATGATCTATGGGTAAATGAATTCTAGCTAGTTTCAAATAGATCAGGATCGCTAGATGCCTAAAATGCAAAGTTAGTGGATCTATATCCCAAAATATGTATATTGGGATCATATGAAAGTTATGTTATTATTTTAGATCTAACCAATTTGATGAATCACTCCTAAAGGTCCCATCAAACTAGTACTAGTTCACATCAAACTAGTGCTAGTTGATGAGAATTCCTTCGGAAACAAAAAAAGTAAAGTCAAAATCATTTGGGGTATTCTCTCAATTCCAATAAAATGCAATCGGATCAAGTATGAGTTGGCGATCAGAACATATATGGATAGAACTTATAACGGGGTCTCGAAAACTAAGTAATTTTTGCTGGGCCCTTATCGTTTTTTTAGGTTCATTAGGATTCTTATTGGTTGGAACTTCCAGTTATCTTGGTAGAAATTTGATATCTTTTGTTCCATCTCAGCAAATCATTTTTTTTCCACAAGGGATCGTGATGTCTTTCTACGGAATCGCGGGTCTCTTTATTAGTTCCTATTTGTGGTGCACAATTTCCTGGAATGTAGGGAGTGGTTATGATCGATTCGATAGAAAGGAAGGAATAGTGTGTATTTTTCGTTGGGGATTTCCTGGAAAAAATCGTCGCATATTCCTCCGATTCCGTATAAAAGATATTCAATCCGTTAGAATAGAAGTTAAAGAGGGTATTTATGCTCGTCGTGTCCTTTATGTGGACATCAGAGGTCGGGGGGCTATTCCATTGACCCGTACTGATGAGAATTTGACTCCACGAGAAATTGAACAAAAGGCCGCGGAATTGGCCTATTTCTTGCGTGTACCAATTGAAGTCTTTTGAGAAAAGGAACTGGGCTGAAGAACGAATTCTCAGCAGGAGGGAAAAAATGCAACAATCCCGTTTTTTTCTATAACATAACTTAACTGAAGTTTCGTCAGAACGTTCAGTCCAACCAAAGTCGGCATATATGGAACAACCAAAAAACTCTTTTTTTGTGGTTTTTATGCGTATCCAAATCCATGCAACTCAATTCAATTGAAACAAGTAAGAAATTGAACTATTAGATTCAATTCATCTCATATATCAAACGATTTTGAAAGAAAGAAATTTCTCTTTTTTTTTAAGTTCAATCTTTGTTGGAAGTGATACTTTTAGATGCAGATAAATCATATCTTCTAAATTATTTCCGTCAATTGACCTTTTTTATTTTATCTTTTTGTTTGTGTTCTTTACTAACCAATAATGGGTTTTCTTAATAATGATAACCGGCCCCATTTCTATCTTGTTTTGCCGCTCATTTTTTTGATTATCAGAATATCTTTCTCTCAATTGTTCTATTCTTGGCTATAGGGAATCGTTGGAATTTTTTCGAAATATTGAAGATTTTGATAGAAAAGGAGTTCTTTCGTCTCAAAATCTCAATAATATTCATTCTTTAAAGTGCTTCTTTCGTTCATTCATCGAAAGGAGACACTTGTTTGGAATTTGATGAATTGAGATATCTGGAAACAATTGATTATTTCTTCATTCGAATTCGAAGTGGAGTCTTAGTCTATTTCTGGATTTTTTCTAGATTCAAACAAAATCACAAATAAAATGGATTCATAGGTTTGATACCTTGTCTAGAACTCGTGTTTGAAAGAAATATTTGATCACATAGAGTCGACAAATGAAGTGGGTTAATTAAAAATTCACAGGTGAAAAATGGCAAAAAAGAAAGCATTCACTCCTCTTTTGTATCTTGCATCTATAGTATTTTTTCCCTGGTGGATTTCTATCTCATTTACTAAAACTATGGAATCTTGGGTTACTAATTGGTTGAATACTGGTCAATCCGAAATTTTTTTGAATGATATTCAAGAAAAAAGTATTCTAGAAAAGTTCATAGAATTAGAGGAAATACTCTTGTTGGACGAAATGATCAAGGAATATTCGGAGACACATCTACAAAAGCTTCCTCTAGGAATCCACAAAGAAACGATCCAATTAATCAAGATACACAACGAGGATCGTATCCATACGATTTTGCACTTCTCGACAAATATAATCTGTTTTGTTATTCTAAGTGGTTATTCTATTTTAGGTAATGAAGAACTTGTTATTCTTAACTCTTGGGCTCAGGAATTCCTATATAACTTAAGTGATACAGTAAAAGCTTTTTCGATTCTTTTATTAACCGATTTATGTATCGGATTTCATTCACCCCATGGTTGGGAACTAATGATTGGTTCTGTCTACAAAGATTTTGGATTTGTTCATAATGATCAAATCATATCTGGTCTTGTTTCCACTTTTCCAGTTATTCTCGATACTATTTTTAAATATTGGATTTTCCGTTATTTAAATCGCGTATCTCCGTCACTTGTAGTTATTTATCATTCAATGAATGATTGATAAATGATTCACCGATATTAATCTAATCCAATTAGAATGTTTCTTACTTTGTAGTTCTACATAAGTATTAAAAACTTTCTATCCGGGGGATTTTTATAGTATTAGTATTCCGGTAAAATGATTCCAGTAAATAGCAGAATCGTGGATAGGGAACTAGACTAGCGACCTACCCAATTTATTGTAGAAATTTTCGGATCAATGATTAGACCATGCAAACTAGAAATACTTTTTTTTGGATAAAAGAACAGATTACTCGATCTATTTCCGTATCGCTCATGATATATATCATAACTTGGACATCCATTTCAAGTGCATATCCCATTTTTGCGCAGCAGGGTTATGAAAATCCACGAGAAGCTACCGGGCGTATTGTATGTGCCAATTGCCATTTAGCTAATAAACCCGTGGATATTGAGGTTCCACAAGCGGTACTTCCTGATACTGTATTTGAAGCAGTTGTTCGAATTCCTTATGATAAGCAAGTAAAACAAGTTCTTGCTAATGGGAAGAAAGGGGGTTTGAATGTGGGCGCTGTTCTTATTTTACCGGAGGGGTTTGAATTAGCTCCTTCCGAGCGTATTTCTCCAGAGATGAAAGAAAAGATAGGCAATTTGTCTTTTCAGAGCTATCGCCCTAATAAAAAAAATATTCTTGTGATAGGGCCTGTCCCTGGTCAGAAATATAGTGAAGTCACCTTTCCTATTCTTTCCCCCGACCCCGCTACAAAGAAAGATGTTCACTTCTTAAAATATCCTATATACGTAGGAGGAAATAGGGGAAGGGGTCAGATTTATCCCGACGGAAGCAAGAGTAACAATACAGTTTATAATGCTACAGGGGCGGGCATAGTAAGTAAAATCATACGAAAAGAAAAAGGGGGATATGAAATAACCATAACAGATCCGTCGGATGGACGTCAAGTGGTTGATATTATTCCTCCAGGACCAGAGCTTCTTGTTTCAGAGGGTGAATCCATCAAATTTGATCAACCATTAACGAGTAATCCTAACGTGGGTGGATTTGGTCAGGGAGATGCAGAAATAGTACTTCAAGATCCATTACGTGTCCAAGGTCTTTTGTTCTTCCTGGCATCTGTTATTTTGGCACAAATCTTTTTGGTTCTTAAAAAGAAACAGTTCGAGAAGGTCCAATTGGCCGAGATGAATTTCTAGACTCGCGGATTTATCGACATCAGGTTCGTAAAAAGAAGAAAATTTTTGTTGTCAATTATGTATGATCAAAAAAAATAAATTCTAAAAACCTTTTATTTACTTGTTCTTTTTCTACGAGCTTTTGGGAATCCCTTGTATCGCATTTCTAGTCATAATACGTAGATTTTTTTTTGAAGAAGACTATTTTATTTGACTTTATGACCTTACCACCTATTTCTTTGTTTTTTTTAGCCAAATTGAATCGGTACGACTATTTATTTTTGACATAGAATAAGTTGGGATAGATATTAGCGTAAGTAAGCGGGTAATAGAACGAACTAGAAATGCGGGGAAGAAATAATTCTAGGAGGTATTATTTGTCTTCCTAGTCTTCGACACAAGATAAGGGGTGTATAAAATTCCTTTTCTTGTGTCGAAAGAGTCATTTTTTTTGATCCTGTTCGTCAAAAATTCCCAGTCTTGTTTTCGGTTTTCCAGATGTATCAGAACTTTTTTTCGATTTATTACGTACAATAAAGTAGTGGACAAACAAAAAATCAAACTTATTTTATTCAATGAACTTCTAAAAAATTGAAATTTTTCTGAGATACTAAAATAATTATAGGGTAAGAGTATAGTAAAGTATTTGTACGATCTCTAATCTACAGAAATA